GATTCACCCTCTGAAACAAGAAGTTCTGGTCCTGGAGGGATAACATCAACCACCAGATGTCCGCCCGTATCTGTTATGGTTATTTCATACCCCCCTTTTTCTTTTCGTATGATTTTGCTTACTATACCTGTTGCTGTAGCATTATAAACAGTATTGTTACTCTTACTCCCGTCGGGATAAATCTGACCCCTTCCACGGTTCCCGCCCACGTATATAGGATACTTTAAGAAGTGACTATCTTTCTTAGTAGCAGGGTCAGGGGAAAGGATAGGAAAGGTGATTTCACTATATTTCTGACCGGACACGGGTCCTATCACAAGAATATTTTTTTTGCTGGGGCGATAGCTCTGAAAAGACAAATTGCCTACCTTTTCTTTAATCTCGGGAGAAATACGATCGGAAGGGGCTAATTCAAACCCTTCCGGTAAAATAAGAACAGCCCCTACATTCAACCCCCCCTTTTTTCCATTAGCAAGAACTTGTTTCAATTGCATATCATAAGGAATTCTAACAACTGCTTCAAATACAGTATCAGGAAGTACTGACTGTGGAACCTCAATATCGACGGGCTTACTTGCTAAATGGCAGTTGGCACAGACAATACGCCCAGTGGCTTCTCGTGGATTTTCATACCCCTGTTGTGCAAAAATAGGATATGCATTTGAAATGGCTGTCCGAGTTATGATATATATCATGAGCGCTACGGCAATAGATCGAGTAATCTGTTCCTTTATCCAACAAAAAGTCTTTCGAGTTTCCATAGTCCAATCTTCATCCCAAAATTTCTACAATAAATGGGGTAAGTTGCTAGTATAGTTTCCTATCCACGACTCTGCTAGTTACTGGGGAATAATTTAAATGGAATAATATTTTATTGGAATAATATAAGATAAAATTAACCTCCCAAATGGGGCGAAATAGAAAGCCTAAGTGCGATTTTTGATGATTTAGTTAGATACAACTACAAAGTAATAAATGTTCTAATTAGATTAATATTTTAGTAGATCCTCTATCAGTCATTCATTGAATGATAAATAACTACAAGTGAAGGAGATACGCGATTTAAATAACGAAAAATCCAATATTTAAAAATGGTATCCAGAATGACGGGAAAAGTGGAAACTAAACCAGATACAATTTCATCATTATGAACAAATCCAAAATGTTTATAGACAGAGCCAACCATTAGTTCCCAACCGTGGGGTGAGTGGAATCCGATACATAAATCCATTAATAAAAGAATAGAAAAAGCTTTGACTGTGTCGCTTAAGTTATATAGGAATTTCTGGGCCGAAGAGTTAAGACTAACAAGTTCTTGATTACCTAAAAGAAAAAAACCGCTTAGAATAAAAAAACAGATTATATTTGTTGATAAGTTCAAAATCGTATGGATCCCATCTTCATTATGTATCTTAATTAATTGAACCATTTCTTTTTGGATTCCTATACGCAGTTTTTGTAGATGTGTTTCCGAATATTCTTCAATTATTTCCTCCAAGACAAGGAGTTCCTCTAATTTTATGAATTTTTCTAGAATTCCCCTTTCTTGAATATCATTCAAAAAAATTTCGGATTCCCCAGCATTCCACCACTTAGTGACCCAAGATTCCAGGCTTTTAGTAAATGAGAGAGAAAAAAGGTAACAGGGCAAAAATACTAGAAATAGAAGCTTTAGCGAGGAAGGAAATGCTTTCTTTTTTGTCATTTTTTGATCAGTGAATTGTTAATCAACCCACCTCTTTTGTTGACTCTATGCAATCGAATATTTATTTCACGCATGAGTTATATACAAGATATGAAACCTATAAATTCAATTGATTTTCTTTGTTGTTATTGAATCTAGAAAGAATAGAGAAATCAACTAAGAAATCACTTCGAATGAAGAAATACTAACCAAATATTGTTTCGCAAGATCTCAATTGGTCAATAATTGTCTCCTTTGGCTGAAGGATGAAAAAAACCCACCCTAAGTAATGAATATTAGTTAAATTGTGAGACAAAAGAACTCTCATTGTATCAAAAATAGCTAATATAAAAAAATTCACAGATTACTCACAGTCAGGAATAGAATAATTAATAATTGACGAAAAGAGATTACGACAAAAGAGAACCAAAATTGTCTAGTGATGAGGTTGAATTGTTCTTTTTGGATTGTTTATTAAGGAACATAAAATAAAGGATAAAAAGAAACATCGATTGAAAAAAAAAAAAATTACAAGATAGGATTGGATTTTTCTGGATCTAAAATCTAAAGGAGTAATTTCAACAATTATTAAACTTAACAAAAAAGAAAAAAATTTCTTTATTATGAATTATTTCGATTTGTTACTTGTTTAAATTAAATTTCGTGTGGATTTGCATACGTATAAAAAACCATAAAAAAGTTTCATTTTTTGGTTGTTCCATACGCCTTGGCTCGAATGAGACTTTACACCTAAATTTTGTTATGTTATCGAAAAAGGAAGATTCTTTTCATTTCCTTTTTATCTCCTGCTGAGTAAAGGCCTCTTTATTTCCACATTTATCAAAATACTTCAAGCGGTACACGCAAGAAATAGGCCAATTCAGCAGCCTTTTGCTCAATTTCTCGTGGAATCAAATTATCATCAGTAAGAGTTAAAGGAATGGACCCCTGTCCGCGGATGTCCATATAAAGAACACGACGAGCATAAATACCCTCTTTAACTTCTATTCGAATCGACTGAATATCTTTTAGAAGGAATTGGAGGAATATGCGACGATTTTTTCCAGGGAATCCCCAACGAAAAACACATACTATGCCTTCCCTTCTATCGAATCGATCATAACCGCTGCCTACATTCCAGGAAATTGTGCACCACAAATAGGAACTAATAAAGAGACCCGAGATTCCGTAGAAAGACATTACGATCCCTTGCGGGAAAAAAGATATCCAATTTCTGCCAAGATAACTCGAAGTTCCAACGAATAGGAATCCTAATGAACTTAAAAAAAGGATAAAGGCCCAGCAGAAATTACTTGGTTTGCGAGACCCCGTTATAAGTTCTATCCATATATGTTCTGATTGCCAACTCATACTTGATCCGATTAAATTTTATTGTAATTTAGAGCATACCTCAAATTAATTTGACTTTACTTTTTTTTGTTTCCCAAGTAACTGCCATCAACTAGCACTAGACCCTTTACGAGTTAAGTGGAGTAAGTCATCAAATTGAAATTGGTTAGAGCTATAATCATAAGATACCCCTTAATAAATATGATATGATCCATAGATATATGATCCCGATATAGATAGAGATAGAGATACACGGGCTTTCTCTTTCAGCCATTCGGCGTCCTGGTCGATTTGAAAACGGCTAAAATTCATTTACTCAGACTCATATATCATGCAGGCGTTAGAATTCTTTCCTTTATCTTTATATGTGGCAAAAATTATATGGTATACTAAATTCAATTAAATAGATATCTGTATTATGATATGATATAAATCCTAGTTTTGAAGTTTTGAAAAAAAAAATGGAAGAACTTAGACCCACCGGATCTAGATAATCTTATTTTTTTGAATATGAAGAGATAAAGAAGCCATTGCAAGTGCCGGAAATACTAGGCCTACTAAAGGCACAAAAACAGAAGGAAAGCTGAAAGTTGTCATAAAATAGGTGCCTCAATTTATTATTTGTACCTGTTATTGTTTATTTATAAATAAAAATATTTTCTATTATTATAATTAATAATTTGTGAATTTGAATTCAATTTAAAATTCTTAGTATAGAGCTAACTGCTAATTATGTATAATCATGTATAATAGAAAAATATAAAGTTAAATGTCTTAAAGTTAATATATAGAAATAGCGAATAAACGCAAGAAATCTAGAACTAACTAAATGAATTTATTCATCTTTCGAATCTTTCTACACGAAAGATATGCAGGAAAATCCCCCTTTGTTCTTATTTGATGTTTAATAAAGAATTATATGAACCTTCCTGATTCTCTCTACAATTAGGTTGTATGAAAACAACAAAAATGACGTTCTTAGTTACTTTTATTCCGATAAACTAACTACTCATTTGCTAAAAAATAACAAAAATTTTCACTTAGTTCTCTATTGAATTTTAATTCAAATTCAAAGGAAGGAAAGCATGAAACTTAAGTAACTCACCGAGAACACTTTTTAAAATATTACGTGGGACGATTAGGTCGAATAAACCTTTCTCGAATAGGTATTCAGCTGTTTGCGAACCTTCGGGTACTGCTTGATTCAATGTTTGTTCAATTACCCGTTTGCCCGCAAATGCAATGTAGGCGTTGGGTTCGGCAATAATGATATCACCCAACATACCAAAACTCGCCGTCACGCCACCGGTAGTAGGAGATGTAAGGATTGATACATAAAATAACTTTTTATTTGACTGATAATCATATAAAGCAGACGAAATTTTAGCCATTTGCATTAAGCTCAAACTTCCTTCTTGCATGCGCGCTCCTCCGGAAGCGCATACTATAATAAGAGGTAGAAACTTATTGGTAGCATACTCAACCAAACGAGTAATTTTTTCCCCGACTACAGATCCCATACTACCCCCCATAAATCGAAAATCCATAATCCCAACTGCTACGGGAATGCCGTTTAGTTGGCCGATGCCGGTTTGAACAGCCTCCGGTAATCCTGTCTTCTTTTGATAAGAATTAATGCGATCTTTATAAGGTTCTTCTTGGCAATGAAATTTAATAGGATCTAGAGAAACCATATCTTCATCCATAGGATCCCAAGTACCGGGATCGATCAAAAGTTCGATTCTATCTGAACTGGTGATTTTCAAATGATATCCACACTGTTCACAAATATTCATTTTTGGTTTCAAAGATTTCTTATAATTTAATCCATAACAATTTTCACATTGCATCCACAACTCTCTATATTCTTCACTTACACCAATATGCTTAGAACTTTTTCTTAAAGTAAAATCACTAACTTTCGCGTCGGTTAGTATACCCGAACCCTCCCTTTCGCTATTTTTTA